CCAACCCTATTAACATAGGAACTGGAAGTGGAAGAAAAGGTATTATCCACGCATATTGATATGTCTGTTCCATAAAAAAAAGTTTTTTTTCTTAATTAATTGTTTCCTATTCACCGGATCTTCGCTCTTTCGAAAAAGTAAATAAAAAATAAAGATATGCACTAACTTATTTAATAATTTATATTTATATTAGTATTTATTCTGAGTCTTTTCAAAATTGTTCAAATATGCAAAACAAGAAGTTACAATTGGTCAAATGATATAACCAAGTGACATATAAAAACGAATACTTATAATAGGAAAGTAGGAAAATAAAAAATATTATTAATATTCATAGAGCAAGGATAAAATTTTAGGCTAAAAAGAGTACTTGATGCTAATATGAATTAGAGGATTAACTAAGGTCGTTGGTCTAATGAAATAAAACCTCTTGATTTTAGTTAGTTTATTTAAACTCATTAACTAATTCATTATGGGATTTATTGTTTTCCATTTCAATCAAAACAATTTATTAGGAATATTTGGAAAGTTTATAAGATTATAGCTCTAAAATGCACTTTTTATCGAGCAAGGATAAAAAATGACTGAGATCCTTTTTTATCAAACTACATACCCTTTAACAGATTTTTTACTAGTCTCATTCGAGTTTTAAAGTTTAGGTGTATTTTTTTTCAAGTTTTACTAAAAAAAGACTCAATTTATTAGGCAAAAGTTTACAAGGTATTTTATTACATGTAAATAAAATATAGAATGACTAAAATAAAGGTATTTTAGGTTCTTTATTTCTTTTGATTTCTATCCCATAGCAGATGAGATATAAACAATGAGAACTAAGAGTTCAAAACCAAAAATTTTTGGTTTTACAAATAGTGTATGGAATCAAAATTTTGTTATTTCGAGTCATTTTTTATTTTCACGGATCTTTGACGTATCTAGATTTCTATGAAGAGAATCTTTTATAAAAAAAAATAGATAATGAATATAAGATAAGAAATAATAATTCGTTTTGAACAACAGATGTCTTTCACATCCAATTATAACAATGACTAACTTCTTCTTTTTTAAATGGCAGTTCCAAAAAAACGTACTTCGATATCAAAAAAGCGTATTCGTAAAAATATTTGGAAAAGGAAAGGATATTGGGCGGCATTAAAAGCTTTGTCATTAGGGAAATCTCTTTCTACCGGGAATTCAAAAAGTTTTTTTGTACGACAAACAAATAAGTCCTAAAATATTGGAATAATTTGGAATGGATTTGACTAAAAAAATTGGATCAGTAATTAATATCATTAATATCTCAGTAATTTGTTAATTTTATATTAAAGTTAATATTTTAATATTAAAGTTAATATAAAATTAACAATTGGCAGTTCCTATTCTAATCAATATGAAATAGACTCTTAATCTTATAAAAAGAAGAAGTATTCTTCTTTCTAAATTATAAAAATAAAATAAATATATATAAGATTTTTTATTTGAATTTTTAGTATATTTTCATTCAGATTTTGGTGGTGGGGAGTCTTCTTTTCCCCATCGACCTTTAAAAGAATAAATAATGAAAAAATTTTATATTTATCAGGAAGGGCAGATAGAATATTTTTAGTTCAAATTAATTAATTGTTCAAACTAATCCATTCCGTGTTAAAGATTTTTGGATAACTTTCTGACTTCTTAATTTATTATATATACTATATTTAATGTATTTTCCATATATACCCAATTTTCAGCCCAATGAATAATCAATAAAAGAACTTAATTGTTGAGATATTATTATATGTACAAGTGGCAATTTGGAGTAATCCAAAATAGACATATTTTAGATTCATTGATAAAATTGAGTTTGTGTTTCAAATTGAATTTATTAAATAAGATAAACCAGAAATAATGACAATAAAAGTTTTAGTCTATCGAAGAATTCTATCGTTGCAAGAGTCGTATTTTAGAATCGGCTAAACTACGTCAAAGCCCTAAAACCAGACACCTTAAAGAAACTACTGAACCTTTAAATTGACTTTTTTGAACTCTTTTTTTTTTTACTAAAAAAAACTTATTTGAGTGAATTGACTTGTTCAATCTCGACGATTGAATATAAATAGGTTATTATGAGTTCGAGCAAGCCGCTATGGTGAAATCGGTAGACACGCTGCTCTTAGGAAGCAGTGCTAGAGCATCTCGGTTCGAGTCCGAGTGGCGGCATGCCATCTTCTAAAAGATATCAAATAGATCCTATAATAAAATTAAATTAAATTCCCAATTTCTATTTCTTAATTAATACGGGGGGATCCCCCGTTTTTTCATTTTTATGATATTTTCAACTTTAGAGCATATATTAACTCATATTTCCTTTTCTATTGTTTCAATTGTAATTACAATTCATTTGATAAGCTTATTGGGCAATCAAATTAGAAAACCATATTATTCCTCAGAAAAGGGGATGATAGCTACTTTTTTATGTCTAACAGGATTGTTAATAACTCGTTGGATTTATTCGGGCCATTTT